AAACCAGTAAAGAAAAATTATACAAAGTTATATATAAGTCGCTACCCCCCCCCTTGGTATTTCTTTAAATTTAAAAGAATTTTGTTTAATTAGATAGAAGTGCTTTAAAAACTTCTGCTTTCTTTAAAAGAATCTGAACAGTTCCTGTAGGTTGAGCACCCCTTTCAAGGAAGTATAGAATAGCAGTAACATTTAAATAAGTTTGATTCTTCATTGGATCATAAAACCCCACTTTTCTAAGATATTTTCCTTCTCTTCGGGATCGAACATCAATTGCAACGATTCGATAGACGGCTCATTGGGATAGATGTAGATGAACAATACCCCCCCTAGAACCGTATAAGAAGTTTTCTCCTCGTACGGCTCGAGAAAAAATGATTTGATTCGAATGAACCTAGAAAATCAATTAGACTTTAATTTCATTCGTTTTTTGTCCTTCCTGAAAATTTAAAAGAAACCATTCGTACTCATAACTCAAGTTGAATAACTCTCAAATAGCTCAAAAGGAAATTCTTCTCTTTATTCAATTTCATTTATTGAGTTGTCTTTACCCACTTTTTTTGTCTCGTTTAAAATTAGATTTGGATGATCCAGTTATTGAGACTATCGAGACAATTAAAATGGATTTACTTGTTCTTGGATCCTTTAATCTTTATTTTAAATCATTGGGTTTAGACATTACTTCGGTGCTTCTTAATACTTTCAAAATGGCAGCAACATACCCTTTCATTTGAATTGGAAATATTTGAAATTTGATTTCTTTCTATCAAAGAATCCGATGGACAGTTGATTCCCGCGTAATACACTTTGAATCGAAAAAGTTTGATCAATTACAACAAGTTTCCAATTTAAAAACAAAACTTGTTGAAATTAGATTGGATCCTTTTTATTTCTATATTATTATATATAGAAGATACGTTTACGAAGTTGTTCCAATTGATTGATTGGCATTAACCCTAGATCCTTGCCCCCCAGAAATGAATTAATCCTTTCGACTTTTCGACTCGAGCTCCATCGTCGACTATTTACAACCAAAAAAAAACAAAGGATTCAGGTGTAACAGAACAAACGATGTCGAGACAAGAGCATCTTCATTCCTCGATAAATCGAAAATAAGATGGTGGATCTAAAAATCCACAACGGATCGTGTCCTTCAAGTCGCACGTTGCTTTCTACCACATCGTTTCAAACGAAGTTTTACCATCACATTCCTCTAGTTTGGAACCAGTATGGAATTGATTCAATTATGGAATCATGAATAGTCATTGGTTTAGTTGTACATAAACATCGTAATCTAGACTTTTTATTTTCTTATTTAAAAAAAAGGATATGATGTGATATCTGTATGTGGAACGATTTTTATGAAAAAGTTTTAGCAAGACAAGATCTTTAATATCCATAAATATATTTTAACATACATAAAAAGTATCTATATAATACAAAATAATAGAAAGTAGAAAGAAGATATAATTATAACTATATATAAATGAATTACTTATTGACTCTGCATCTTCAAGTGACTAAATAGGATAGATTATCCTATTTCCTACTTTTTCACTACCAAAGATTCAACTGACAAGAAATCATTAATATTAATAAAGTATATATAAAAAAAATATCTATAATTAATAAAGTATTTATAAATAATTGAAAAAGTTTCCTATTTAGAAATACTATCTTCTTTGAAGGAAATTCGCCAATAAGCAGCATGTTTAATCCGATAAGTCTTTCCTTGACTCATCACTGATTAAAAATAAATAAATAGATCAAAGATAAAGAAGAAATAATCCAATTTTTTTTTCACAAGTGGATCAAAAAATGATATAAGTAAAGATTTGAATCTTTATTCTTTTCATCTGATTACGAAAAGAAAAATATAAAAATTATTTGCATTGAAATAGAACGATACATACCATATAAGTTAAATATTTCCTCATTTTATATGTTTATATGTATTTTGTTTAACATAGGGATAGGGTTGAGTAATATTTCAATAATAAAATCTTGTCATAAAGTGAATAAAAGGAATAGGATAAACCATCCCTGCCTCAATCGTTCCATAGATTTCCAATTTTTCATTAGAGTCAACCACGAAATACCTAAAAAAATGAAATAGAAAAAGATACCTTGGCTCCATAATATATAAAAATATGTTATAAAACATATGTTATGGAACTTGATCATTTGTTAATGAGATTCGAACAGATAATTAAATTAATACTGATTTACTCCTGACCACTCCATTATCTATAGAAATAATAGGAATACTATAGCAATAGCATAAAAACCCTCTGGGACAGGAGGATTCGAACCTCCGAATAGCGGGACCAAAACCCGTTGCCTTACCACTTGGCCACGCCCCATTTCAATTTACAATCTAAACTAATAAAGAATAAAATTGGTATTGGTTGTTTGTCAACTCCAGTCCAAATATCTATATATCTATAGAATAAACGGGTAGTAGGATGTTGATACATATAGATATAGAATTCAACTAAATTTATTGATCATTACATAGAATTCAATTAAGATATTGTATGAAAGTATGATTTCTTCTATTCTCCTTTAAGTTGAGAATTGGAGGATTTTGTGATTGGGTGGCTTCAAAAAGAAGAAGGATTTTTTGTCTACCGTAACTGACTTTCTTCCTTTTTCCTTATATCAAAAACCCAACCAAAATTTAATTATCTCCAAAAACACAAAAATGTCTGTTATGCTTAATATCATTAGTTTAATCTGTATTTGTATTAATTCTTCCCTTTCTTCGAGTAGTTTTTTCTTCGGAAAATTGCCCGAAGCCTATGCTTTTTTGAATCCAATCGTAGATGTTATGCCAGTTATACCTCTGTTTTTTTTTCTTTTAGCTTTTGTTTGGCAAGCTGCTGTAAGTTTTCGATGAAATCCTTAATAATTCTAATTTAATTAATAATATATATAATAATATCCTATAAGTTTTAGAGTATGAACCCTCGATTCGTATATTGAGCTAGTGGCCGGCTTACCACCCATTTCTTTTCTTCATTTTTTGACCCCTTTTGCAGCAAAAGACCCTAATAGGGTTAGGGTCTACCACAATATCTAATTTCGATATGAAAGATATTTTTGTTAATGAAAAACAAATGCATTTGTTTTGTAACAATTCATTCCTATTTCTAGAAAAAAAACAGGTGTCAAAATATGATATGTGGTAGAAAAATGGAAGATCTATTCTCTTTTTTTTTTCCAAAAAAATAATTTGGAGATTGTGTAATGCTTACTCTGAAACTCTTCGTTTATACCGTAGTGATATTTTTTGTTTCTCTCTTTATCTTTGGATTCCTATCTAATGATCCTGGACGAAATCCTGGACGTGAAGAATAAGATCCTAAGGGTTTTCTTTGATTCATTTTCAAATCTTCTTAGGATTTTATCTATATTCTACACGTTTAACTAAGATTTGAAAAATTTGAAAAAATAAATCAAGTCAGCAACGGAAACGGAAAGAGAGGGATTCGAACCCTCGGTACGAATAACTCATACAACGGATTAGCAATCCGACGCTTTAGTCCACTCAGCCATCTCTCCTAATTGAAAAAGCTAATTACTACATTACCCATAATGTCAGGAGTCTTTTTTTTCTCTCTCTTCTTTGCTCTATTATATATATATATATAATCTATTATATATATATAATATGTATATGTAGAGAGATCGACAAATCGGGAATTTCCTTTATCGAAAGGGAAGGGCTGGAAAGTGCCAACAACCTAAATAAAGAAAAATAAGGACGACCTCTTTGTTTTGTGTTGATTTTGTTCGAAAAGCCCTTCTTATTCTGATGGCCTGGCCTGGTCAGTACCTAGCCGGGCCTTTTTTTGGTCCAACGAATTATAAATAATTAATGATTTATCTGATTTAAAAACAAAAAGACTTTTTCTTTTCTATAATATTTATATTATTTATAATAATATATTTATATTAATAATAAATTATATTAATTATATATTTTTCATATAATATACAAAATAAAAAAATAATATAATTTAATATAATAATTTTTAAATTAAAAAATTATTGTTTTAATCAATTAAACATCTTATCTTCAAGCAACAACAAAAATAAGAAAGACTATTTTATTTACATTCGTTATTGTTTTATATTTTATTTTCCCAACTAAAAACTCTCGATTCTTCCACAATGCATTTTTGTGTTCTTATTTTAGTTTTTTTGTGATCTATATCTATCAAAACTTGTTCACCAAAAGAGAAAACTTTAGTCATTTAATTTAAATTAAATGAAACTTCTTTTCCGAATCTCATTAAATTTATCTCCCCACGAAAAACGCTTATTTTGATTATTCTTTAATAATCCTATCTTAATCATGCTCAATTCTCTTGTTCGACAAAAAATCCATTTGTATATAATAATCATATTGTAGCGGGTATAGTTTAGTGGTAAAAGTGTGATTCGTTCTTTTAACCCTTTAATAGTTAAAGGGTCTTTCGGTTTTATTCATATTCCGATTAAAAACTTTATTTCTTCAAATTAAAAGGATTTAATCCTTTACCTCTCAAATGAATGCGCAATTCGAGAAAAAAACTACACATTCTCGTGATTTCTATCCCCGAGTCACTTATAAATTTCAAAGTTGGATTATGAAATTGCGAAACAGAATTTGAATTGGATCAAGACTTCCAATTGAATAAGTATGAGTAAAGGATCCATGGGTGAAGATAGAAAGTCAATTTCTAATCGTAACTAAACCTTCCTTCGACTTTCTTTTCGATTTCTAAAGAAATAAATTGAAGCAAAATAGCTATTCAACGATTACTTTGGTTTACTAGAGACATCGACATATTGTTTTAGCTCGTTGGAAACAAAACCCTTTTCCTTAGGATCCTCTCAAATAGAAATAGAGAACGAAGTAACTAGAAAGATTGTTAAAATAACCTTCTTCTAGAAGGATCATCTAGAAAGCGATTCGTTTTGTTTATATTTAAACAAAAAAGCTGACATAGGTG